GAAATGGGGCGTGGCCAAGTGGTAAGGCAACGGGTTTTGGTCCCGGCATTCGAAGGTTCGAATCCTTCCGTCCCAGAGCATATTCATTATGTTAGAATAGAATAAAGATTTTTTTGAATGGGGTAAAGTCTAATGTTAGCTGGAATTTCCTTCTTTTTCTTTTTTTTTATCTTTTATGCATGAATCATATCTTTATTGAATCGAGTACAAATGACAGTCAAATGTAATTGACTCTATTTCCTGATCCAGGTAAATGGGGAACATGGGTTCCAAGAGTTGGCATTTTTAAAAAGGGGGTCTTTTCATCCTATGCCCAATCCCATCTTATTTCGGGAAGTTAGTTATTTAGAAAAGCATTCCGTCCCATATTTTTTTTTCTATTTTATCAATATTTGGATTTTCAAGGATCCTATCTATTATTTCTTATCCTAGAAACAAAATTTTTAGGAATTTTTATATAGATTTCTTAATTCTAACTATTTTGGTACTAATCAAATTCAGTCAAAGTCAATAGTATTAATTCTCCTAAGGGGTTAGGCTAAAATAAAAAAGGAGCAACTTAATTTGTTAATTTGGACTTGTTGGAATTTGTACCTAGCCAGTCCGCATCCCCGATCATAATTCCCATTTTTTTTCTCTTATGTCCCATTAGTCCTGTAGTACCCCGGGGGCGAATACATTAACCGAAGATATTCAAATTTCTGCGTCTGCCAGAATTGCATTAACAAAAAAAAATTATATATGTAATTATATATCCATCCGATGTATTTTCTTTGAATAAGTATTTCATGTTTGGCCCTAATAAATAATTGTAAATTTACGTAACACTTAAGAGGGAGTGTTTTATATCTTTTATTATCTTTTATTCACTTTCTATTCTATTATGTATGGCAAGATTGGATTAGCGAAATCTTGCTGAACTACACAGCTTAAACAAAATAACATAAAAAATGAGGAAATGTTTAACGTATATGTATCCTTCTATTCTATTTTTTTTTCTATTTTTGTGAAAAAGGTTTTTGATCCCCTCGATTTGCTATTTTTATTTAAAAATAGCAAATATTTACCCCTAACCTTTAATCTATTAATTATTAATCTATTATTAAATAGAAATTCTTTAAATTAAGAGGACTTGCTAAAACTTATTCAGAAAACTCTTTACCGATTTATAGCTATATTCTTTATTTACCGATCTATAACTATATATAAAATCTCTATTGTATTTATAGAACAATTTATAGAACAAAGGGATATAGATTACGATGTCTACAAACCAATGACTATTCATGATTCCATGATTGAATCAATTCCATACTGGGTCCAAATTACAAATTAGAAGAATGTTATGGTAAAACTTCGTTTGAAACGATGTGGTAGAAAGCAACGTGCGACTTGAAGGACACGATCCATTGTGGATTCTTTCTTATATCCACCATTTTCGATTTGTATAGTAATGAAGGTGCTCTTGGCTTCGACATCCGTTGGTAACCTAAATAGTCCATGATGGAGCTCGAGTAGAAAGTATTAATTCATTTCTCAGGACAAGAATCTAGGGTTAATGCAAATCAATAAATTGGAGCAACTTCGTGAATATATCTTCGATATAGAAATGGAAGGGATCCTATTCGAACAAGTTTCCAATTCAAAAGGAAAATTTGTTGGAATTAATCAAACCGTTTCGATCAAAAGAAAGAATTTAGTGTCCGTAGGATTCTTTGATAGAAGGAAATAAAAAAAAGGGGTATGTTGCTACCATTTTGAAAGGATTAAGAAGCACCGAAGTAATGCCTAAACCCAATGATTTAAAACAAAGATAAAGGATCCCAGAACAAGGAAACACCGTTTTAATCGTCTCACTAACTGGGCCAGACTTAAGAATCCAAATATATTTTAACCGAGACAAACACAAAAGGGGGTAAAGACTACTCAATAAACGAAAGATTCTCTTTTGAATTATTTGAGAGTTATCCAACTTGAGTTATGAGTAAGAATGGTTTTTTTTTTCTTTTTTAGGAAAGAAGAAGAAAAAACAGACTTAAACCCCAGTCTAATTAATTTGATGATTTTATAGAACCTTTTTTCATTTATGGAATTTATTCGAATTCCATACCATAGATAAAACTTCAAATCCAATTCTTTTTTTCTCGAGCCGTACGAGGAGAAAACTTCCTATACGTTTCTAGGGGGGGTGTATTGTTCATCTACATCTATCCCAATGAGTCGTCTATCGAATCGTTGCAATTGATGTTCGATCTCGAAGAGAAGGAAAAGATCTTCAGAAAGTAGGTTTTTATGATCCGATAAAGAATCAAACTTATTTAAACGTTCCTGCTCTTCTCTATTTCCTTGAAAAAGGGGCTCAACCTACAGGAACTGTTCAGGATATTTTTAAAAGGGTGGGGATTTTTAAGGAACTTTATCCTAATCAAACGAAATTCAATTAAGGAAATACAAGAAAGGGGGGCAGTTTTTTGTATATAACTTTGGATAACCTTTCTCT